CCTCTGGCAATTTGGCGAAGACAAAATTACTTGAATAAAGAGCCGAATTAATACAGATCAAACTAAAGATATTAAGCATAACAGACATTTTGTTCTTGGAGATAATTGCATTTTGATTGAGTTATTGATATGAAGTCAAAAAGAATAAAGTAAGTTAGAAATAATTCTTCTTTTTCCTTCAATTCACTCAATCAAAACCCTCCCATTCTCAAATAGAATAGAAGAAATTCGACTTTCATACAATATCTTAATTGAATTATATGTAATGATCAATAAATTAAATTTTAGTCTATATATAGGTATCAAAATCTTAGCAAGAATATATTCTCTAAATTTGATAGTTGGGCTAGAATTGACGATCAACCAATACCGGCATTATTCTTTATTAGTGTCAAATAGAAATTTAAATGGGGCGTGGCCAAGTGGTAAGGCACCGGGTTTTGGTCCCGGTATTCGGAGGTTCGAATCCTTCCGTCCCAGATCATATTCCATTCGAAATCGAATAATTTCAGAAGTTATTGGTATTATAATTGAATTCAATTAAGGAGATTTCCTTCTTTATTAAGGCTAAGTTAGAGTAATAAAATAATAGATTTAAGGGGGGAAGGACTTAATCTATACTTATTCCACTTTGTACTTATATAAGATAGTCAGCATCCCTCAAAAGGGCCCCCCTCCTTTTTTATTATTTTTCATTCCCATAGAATTTGAGGAATAGATTCAAATTAATTAGCAAGAGGAGATATTAAGTTCAATATCTTTGTATGTCCAAATTTCATTAATAAACAAGCAAATTATGCGATCTATTTTATTTGAATTTTTAGGTATTTCGTGTTTACCTCTAATCAATAATTATAAATCTATGGAAGGGGTTGAAAGAATTGCGATATATATAAGGGATTCGTTCATTTTATTTACTTTTTCTTTTATAAAAATATTATAGAAAGGTTAATGAATCTCAAGTTAAACAAAATATGAAAATACGTATATAAAATAAGGAAATGCATAGTCTATACGTATATATTATTGTTCTAGTTGAGTGGTTGAGTGAGAGTCTTTTTTTGTTGTGAAAGAAAAATTTTATGATCTCTTAAAATGAAAATTTAAATATCTAACATAGAATATCTCTAAGAGTAACAATTGTTCGATCTATCTGATAGATATAGATACGAACTAGATACGAACTATTCTTTTAGTTATTTGATAAAATAAGAATTGAAAAAATAAGAACTCAAATCTTACCTCCTATCAGCCTTTATTTATTCATTTCATAAAAAAAAATAAATAAAAAAATTCTTGCATTTAGACTATACTATACAATAAAATTGGGGTTACATAGAATTCGTGTTAAAGCCTCTTCAGAAAATATTCTATCCATTTATTTAGAAGAAAGGTGATAGATTACTATAGTACCGAAAGTACCGAATAAACCAATGATTATTCACGATTCCATAATTGAATCAATTCCATACGGGTTCCAAATTAAAGAAATGTTATGGTAAAACTTCGTTTGAAACGATGTGGTAGAAAGCAACGTGCGGCTTGAAAGACATGATCCATTGTGGATTCTTACATCCACCATTTTATATAAGAATGAAGGTGCTCTTGGCTCGACATCATTTATTATTTTTCACTAGAGACTCCGTTGGGTTGTAATGGAAATAGTCTATGATGGAGCTCGAGTAGAAAAGAAAGTATTGATTCATTTCTCAGGGGCAAAGATCTAGGGTTAATGCCAATCAATAAATTGAAACAACTTCGTAAGTATATCGTTGAGAGAAAATGGAAAGGGTTTCATGTTTCCAATTTAAAATTTATTGGAATTTTTAAAAACTCTTTCTATACCTTTCTATACAAAGTGTATCACATGAGAATCAAATCAACCTTTTCTATGATTCTTTACTAGAAAGCAATCGCAAAAAGGGTATGTTGCTGCCATTTTGAAAGGATTAAGAATCACCGAAGTTATGTCTAAACCCAATGATTTAAAATAAAGATTAAAGGATCCCAAAACAAGAAAAGAACCTTTCCATTGTTTCCATAACCGGACCATAATAAAATTTTAAATGTATATATATTTGAAACGAAACAAAGAAAAGGGATTTAAAGACCACTCAATAAATGAAATGCTAAAATATTTTACTTTGAGCCACTTGAGAGTTATCTAACTTGAGTTATAAGTACAAATGATTTTTTTTTTCAGGAAGTTAAGAATAAAAAAAGGGTATTTAAACCATAATATAAGTGATTTAACTATTTTATCGACTCATTTTTTTATTATATGTAATTCTATAACATAAATAGAACTGAGAATCATTTTTCAAGAGCCGTATGAAGAAAAAACTTCCTATACGTTTCTAGGGGGGGGTTATTCATCTACATCTATCCCAATGAGCCGTTTATCGAATCGTTGCAATTGATGTTCGGTCCCGAAGAGAAGGAAGAGCTCTTCGGAAAGTGGGTTTTTATGATCCGATAAAAAATCAAACTTATTTAAATG